TTAGAAATTCCCTTTGATTTTAGTGGAGTAATGTATTCTATGAATAATAAATAAATATGAAGAATACTCTTTCAATCAAAGAAATATTTCAATTATTTCCATGTTCGTATTTCGAAAGTAAAAAAACGTAAAAGGAATACAAAAGGTAGGAAATTTATTACAGCTGAATTCTTCATAAATTTTCTATTTCGATGAACTGACTCTTACCAAAGTTGGATATGGACCATGAGGAAGAACGGAACCTTTTTTACTTTTTATTTTGTTTACCTCTTTACTGTTCAAAGATCAAAGAGAAAACCATTCTGTTATTACATTACGTGGATACACATTTTCTATGGGAAACAACATAGACATTGTAGTTGTCCAACGAGATAATGCACATACTAAAATATTGTCTTGGGCGAGTCATGCGCACTTACCGTTTGTTTTAGTTTTATTATTTTAGAAATTTTATTTATGTTGTGCTTGTTTTATTGAACCCATTTCATATCATGGTTCAAACGTTAAAAATCTACTACGAAGAAGTTCCCGTGGATCATTTGTCAACTGCTCAATCGAAGTCATTGATTCTTTTGATCGGGATTCATATTGAAAATAATCAGAAATCTAGGAATTATAATCGCTTTCGATTATTTAAAATTAATTGAAATCAACATAAATTAAATACAAATAGATAAAGCAAAGAAATAGAATTGGGACATTATATACATTATCACTATGTATATTCTATATGTATATATATGTAATAGATTTCCCTATATATAGGAAAGGAATATGACGATACTATTGTAGATTGATCTATATTAAATTAACCTGTATTACAATACAACTTTATACACAATACTAGAATACACAATACTAGATAGTATGGTAGAAAGATTCAGATATTTCTTTCTACCATACTATCGTATCTCATAGAATACGGATGATTCTAGTCTGCCCATTTCATTTAAGACGCGAAATTTGAATCCTTTTCTTTCAATTATTGATAAGAACTAAAAAGTCAAGTTTAATTCAAATCAATCACCTTGGCTGACTGTTTTTACGTATATTATAAGTAAAAAAGCGGTAGGAACTAGAATAAACAGTGCAGTAGCAATAAATGCAAGAATATTTACTTCCATAATCTCATTTGTTTAATTTTTCTTTAATTCGAAATAACTCGGGAGTTAATCCCATAGAGATAATAAATCTTTCGCCTGTAAATTCAATGGGATGAATTACATCTCGATGATATCGAATCGGATCAATATCATGAATAACAATATCTGAGCTATCAAATTGACTCATCGTCAAGAATTGAATAGTATAACATAGGAAGATCTTTTATCCATACCGAACTCAAAATTTTATTCCTAATCCAATCAATAATTCCTTTATTTATTTATCATTCTTTTCCATTCTTTCTTTTCTATAACCTACCGCCCTCTTTGTACAATCATCCGATGAAGTATTATCTAACCGCCTTTCCACTTACCATTGGTTCTAAACAAACCCCACCAAACAATAGAAGCTAAATTAAAAAAAAGGAAGGAGTTAAGTTCTAAACTCGTTTTTTTAATGATCTAATCTTCTTGGAAAACAAAAGAAGTATGATAAAGATGAGTACAAGTTCCGGTATAAAAAAATATAATATTCCATCAAATTCACTATATTATATATATTTATATATAAATTTTGTTCTTTCAAGGAAAAAACCCTTATAAAATTAATTTGCATTCCCTCGCTAATAAAAAAGCGATCCTTGTTTGATCTTTATTTTTTTAATATCCTCTTTCCTTGGATTAGTAACGGGACACATATATCAAAAGCTCAATGTGAAATTTGAATGAGATAGATTATTTCAAATTAGTGAAATTCTAAATTGAGGTTACACAAAATAGGGCCAGAAAAGGATACGCTTTTCTTTTAAAGATTAAATCTATCACAGTAACTATGTTAAATTAATTTTATATCGTACAAATTCCATTTATGTATGTACTCCCGGGAAACATACAGTACTCTATTCCACATTCCACAGATCGGGAGTAATCGAAAAAGAAAAAGCCAGGCCCAGTACGGTATCCTGTGGAATCCTGAATCTGATGCTAACAATAATTGTACTAATCCACATATGTCTCTCTCCCATCAATCGAATCGGTACTAGTCGAAGAAATGGAAATTACCCCATTTGTTTGATGATAAATGTTAAACGAAAAAGAAAAGAAGAGGGATTGCCGTTGGGAATTAAATTCTGCTATTTGTACTTCTTTTCACAAAAAATAGAGAGATGAATTGATATATTTTTTTATTGGATTTGGATTCGTCGGGACTGACGGGGCTCGAACCCGCAGCTTCCGCCTTGACAGGGCGGTGCTCTGACCAATTGAACTACAATCCCAAGTAAATACCATAATAAAGTATACAGTATATATATTTTTATGATTTCATTCTAACCCTTTCAATTTATTTAGATTAAATTTAGATTAGAATTGGCGTGTTGTAACAGAGCCGCGAGTGT